TTCTACAAGAGCTTTTCTTTTTCCATAGAAAAAAAGGTGTTCAAAAAGAGTTTCAGAAGATGTTGATCGTAAATGATAAAATTGGTTACAAAGAAAAATGAAGATGGATTCGTATTCACATACATAAGAATTATATATAAACAAGAATAATCTTTTATTCTTTTTTGAAACAATGGAACTTGATTTCTTTGGAGTTGGAATAATAAGACTATTCCAATTCTGATACTCATAGAGAAGGAAGCGTAATAAATGGAAAAAAGAGGCGTCTTTCAACCAGGAGCGAAGAGTTTGAACAACGATTTCTAGATGGATGGGGTAGGGTATTAGTATATCTGACACATAATTTAAATGTACAAAATTGTCTTCTAAAAACGGAAATAGTGAATGAATTGATCGTAAATTTTGAGATTTTCCTATTTCTTCTTTCCTTTCTAAGGAAGATACTAATCTTAGGGAAAAGGGAATTTCCCCAATAACTGCAAATCCCTCTGATATCATTTGCGAATCTAAAGTTTTGTTATGCCCCAACAATAGGTTTTGGTTTGACTCATTAGCAGAAATAAGCAAAGGATTCTGTTGAGACATTCGAGTAATTAAACGTTTCACCATTAGTGAACTGGATTTATTATCATAACCAAAATTGTCCACCAAAATGAATCTATTTAAAACATGATCATGAGCCAGTGCATAAATATACTCTTGAAAGATAAGCGGATATAGTAAGTCCTGTTTCAAAAATTTATCGAGTTCAAAATATCGTTGAAATTCCCCCATTTGAAATTAGATTTGAACCAAAGAAAAGATAGGCATAAGATACTTCTTGGATTATCAAATGATACATAGTGCGATACGGTCAAAACGTAGTATAATAATAAAATAATATATACCTCGGAGACAGGTAAGCTCATCAACGGACTCTCCATCCTCTTTTTTTTTCATCTAATAGGTTTATGTTCGTTATAGGATAACAAGATGGTTAGAAATCTTTTATTTTTTAAACCCAATCGCTCTTTTGATTTTGGAAAGAATTGAATTATCTTTATCAATATACTGCTTCTTTTACACATTCCTCTCCAATGCATAAATGGAGAATATCAACATAGTTAGGATTCATAAAAAAAGGATAATCCACTCATAGGCATAGGAGAAACCGTTCCCGCATCAGGCACTAATCCATTTTTAACGTCTATCTAATTAGATCGGGTAATCATTCAAAGTTAAGAACAGAAGCCGGTTGCTTTTTTGTTTCCCTATAATTAGAGCCAGAGGGCTCTATCCATTTATTCACTCGACCCAACTTTTAATTAATTTTGTTCCGCCCCGATCCAAGCCTTCAAACAAGTCTTTGTACCGATCCGGTAAGAATGCAATATTCTCAGAATTATCTATTGCTACGACATGCTATTTTTTCCATTCATTCCCTTTCAGGATCAGTCGTGGTCTTACAAACTCTACCGATGGTATGGACGAATCCCTTGCTTCATCCAAATGTGTAAACGATACTAGCCGCACTTAAAAGCCGAGTACTCTACCGTTGAGTTAGCAACCCAAAAATCTAAAAACAATAGGATGTGTAAATGTCAATACAGTAAAAAAATATAACTAAATTTGAGTGTCATTACACAATCAAAACATTTTATTTTAAACTAAGAATACAAAAAGAAATCTCAAAATTAAATAGCTTCTGAACTGAATATAAAAATGAAGAGATCAGATGCAAATATACTAAATTTGCATATAATTCGAATTTATAATAGATATAAATGTACAAGTGAATCAACCTCCCTTTCTTTTTTTTTCACTCCAATAAAAAATTATTGTATCACAGAGAATTCAACGAACCCATCAATTGAATGAAGTAAAATAAAAAACCGAACCTATGTCAAGAAAAGATTTATACTTATACACGATCAAATTATATTTGTTCGATACACTGTTGTCAATATAAATGTGAATACAAAAATGGAAATAATTAAAATATTCACTATAAGGACTGGTGTTGGATTGGCACTACATAGATGCAAAAAGGTGTAGATAGTAGATCAAGGAATAAAAAGTAGTAAAAAAAAATCCGAGTTCTTCAATCAATATAAGTTGAGCGAATAAGCAAGTTTGATTCCGTGGTTATTATTATTTGTTAGTAGAGTTCCAATGAAAACCAGTCGATTGCAGATAATGTCATAATTTTAGATTTCGAGATCCAATTTCTTCATCTAGTCCCTCTATTTTGGGAATATCCCCCTTCGCTTTTTGTCGTTATATACCAATACCACTAGAACAGGGGATTCTATGGGAACAATACGAAAAGGCGGAGTTAGAGAAGTAGAGAAAAGCTTATACTCTTTATTTTTTATTTTCATTTTGTTTGATTAAAGGGAAGTTCCTTAAAAACCTCCGCCTTCTTTGAAATATCATGAACAGTTCCTGTAGGTTGAGCGCCTTTTTCAAGGAAATATAGAATAGCAGGAACATTTGAATAAGTTTGATTCTTTATCGGATCATAAAAACCAACTTTCCGGAGATCTCTCCCCTCTCTTCGGGATCGAACATCAATTGCAACGATTCGATAGACGGCTCATTGGGATAGATTAAAATACCCCCCCTAGAAACGTATAAGAGGTTTTCTCCTCGTACGGCTCGAGAAAATTATGTCTATGTATAAAATTAGAATGTCAAATAGATCCATAAAATCATCAAATCAATTAGACTATGATTAAAGATTTTTTTCAATTTTTTTCATTTAGAAATGTAAAACAAAAAATTGTACTCATAACTCAAGTGGGATAACTCTCAAATAGCTCACAATCCCTAAGCTATTTCATTTTTTGAGTGGTCTCTAGCCCCCTTCTTGTCTCGTTTAGAATCTGTTTTATTCTTCATATTTAGTTGTTGAGACAATGAAAAATGGTGTTTCCTTGTTCCAGGATCCTTTATCTTTTGTTTGAATCATTGGGTTTAGACATTACTTCGGTGATCCTTAATCCTTATCAAAATGGCAGCAACATACCTTTTTTGTGATTTCGTTCTATCAAAGAATCATCAGAACGGTTGATTCACGCGTGTTCCACTTTTGATTGAAAAAGTTTTACCAAGTCCAACAAATTTGACTTTTTTTTTAGATTTCGATTTGAAACTTTCTAAAATGGAATCCTTTCAATTTCTATATAGAAGCTATATTTACGAAGTTGTTCAAACTTATTAATTGACACTAACCCTAGACCCTTACCCTTGAGAAATGACTCAATACTTTCTACTCGAGCTCCATCATGTAACTATAATAACCCCTTTTTTACATTACAACCCAAGAAAAAACTGATGGGTTCTAGTCGAGCAGAACAAAGGATGTCGAGTCAAGAGCACTTCTATTCGTAATAAAATGGTGGATTATTACATCCACAGCTGATCATGTCCTTCAAGTCGCACGTTGCTTTCTACCACATCGTTTCAAACGAAGTTTTACCATAACATTCCTCTAGTTTGGAACTAGTATTTAATTGATTCAATTATGGAATCATGAATAGTCATTAGTGCGATCGCTAAATAATAAGAAATCTGTACTTTTGTCCTTCTATATCTATAATAGAATCTATAATAGAAATAGATATGAATGGGTAGTTAGTTTCTGAAAACGTCTCAGCACTAATTTTTAATTAAATCCCATAGGTAGCAAATAAAAGGAAGAACGGTCACTGCAAGTAATTTAATCCCGGATATTCAATAATTGACGATTCCAATTTAAATAATTGACGATTCCAATTTAAGTGATCATAAGTTTTTTTTTTCACAAAATACAAAAAAAGGCCGTTGGTACGGAAATAGAATGATACCATGCATTGTATTTGACTTGAGGTTCCATAAGTTTTCTGTAACCTTCCTAGACCCCCCAAAAAAATCGAATTTAATAGAATGTATGAATAATCCCTCGCCTAAAATTTTACAACAATTTATAGAACTCTTAGACCCAAACAAAAAATGACAAAAAACTCGGTGCAAAGAAAACAGATCTGTTACATATGTAATTTACTTGATCGTTTGTTAATGAGATTCAGACAGATACATAGATATATGTATTTCAATTAAATATTAAAACGAAAATATATAGGATAGGGTACCGAAATTCATTTCAATAGGAATAGCAGAGAGGGATGGGCACAGGCATACAATGATAGTCTGTCCAACTTTTTTTATTCAAACTAGTGTGGTGTGGGGTCTATGTTCCTATCTGACCTAGATAACAAAACAACTAGATTAAGTAGATTAAGTTACATCTCTGTCTCATTCGAACGCAATTTAGTTTGATAAAACAATATTATTCTCTGAATCAGATAAGTAAAAATGATAAACAAGAATCATATTATAGCCACTACTCCACTCTTAAATTCAAATTAAAGATCTTAAAGAGAGTCTTGTTCAAAAAAGCAAAAGTTTTACGGATATGATATAATGGGTGCTCTGGGACGGAAGGATTCGAACCTCCGAATAGCGGGACCAAAACCCGTTGCCTTACCACTTGGCCACGCCCCATTTAAATTTCAATTCTGCACTAATAAACACTAATATGAGTGTTGGTTTTTCGTCAATTCCAATGCAAATACATATCTATGCACTATGTAGATATATATAATATAGAATTAAACTGGACTTGATTGATCATTACATATAATTTAATTAAGATATTGTATTGTATAAACGTATGATTTCTTATATTCTCTTTTTAGAATTGAAGGCTTTTGATTGGGTGAATGGGTTGAAAGTATTTTTTGGTCTACTTTACTTTCTTCATTATTTTTTGCCTTATATCAATAAGATATCAATAACTCAATCAAAATACAATTATCTCCAAGAAAAAAATATTTGTTATGCTTAATATTTTTAGCGGTATCTGTCTTAACTCTGCCCTTTATTTGAGTAGTTTTTTCTTGGCCAAATTACCCGAGGCCTACTCTTTTTTAAATCCAATTGTCGATTTTATGCCGGTCATACCTTTGCTGTTTTTTCTTTTAGCCTTTGTTTGGCAAGCTGCTGTAAGTTTTCGATGAAATTTTTAATTAAGTCTTAGAGTCTGAACCTTTAGTTGAAACATTGAAATTCTTTAATCACCCCATTTCTTCATTATGACCTTTTTCTTTTCTCGTCAAAGATCTTATATAGGATACCCCACAATTCGGTATTGCGGGTATTTCAAAATAAAATTCAAATTTTACTAAAGAAAAACCCTGTCTAAAAATTAAAAAAGTACTTCCTTTCATGGTGTCAAAATATGATATGTGATATAAAAATTAAAATGGATAATCTATTCTCTAAAAAAAAAAAAAAAGATCTTGGAGATTGTGTAATGCTTACTCTCAAACTCTTCGTTTACACAGTAGTGATATTCTTTGTTTCTCTCTTCATCTTCGGATTCTTATCTAATGATCCAGGACGTAATCCTGGACGTGAAGAATAAGCATCAAATAATACTTTTACTTGATCGAAAGATAACTTAAATATCAAGCGATCCAGGGAAACGGAAAGAGAGGGATTCGAACCCTCGGTACGAATAACTCGTACAACGGATTAGCAATCCGACGCTTTAGTCCACTCAGCCATCTCTCCCAATTGAAAACGGATAATAACTATGTTACATTACATATAAAGTAAGGATTGAAATTATCTCTTTATCCTTATTAAAATTTAAATCGACTTATATCTTAAAAAGATAGTATAGTTTAGTCTAATTAATATCTCTATTTAATTCTAATTAAATTAGAATAAAAATAAAAGTTCTATAATTTATATAATTATATATATATCACGTTTATCAGCAATTCCAACTCTAAAGTACGGGCTCGCAAAATTATTTTATGATAAAAAAAAAAGAATACCTCGTTATTTTTGTCGGATAAGGGCTTTTCCATGGCCTGGCCGGGTCAGTACCTAGCCGGGCCTTTTTTTGTTCCACTGAATCATAATCATAGATAATTAGCTGAATTTAAAAATGTTATTGAAGCAACAACAATAAGAAATCTTAAATTATAAGGAGGATTCTTTCTATTCCTATGATAGGGAATTCAAGTATCATTTCTGATTTTTGATTATTTTTTTTTAGCACCCTTTTCTTAATCGCATTAAGTACCCAACAAAACACGTCAACACTTCATTTTTAATAATTCTTGTCTGATCCTGTATTGATTACATCCGATTCGACAAAAGATCCATTTATAGATAATAATCGCATTGTAGCGGGTATAGTTTAGTGGTAAAAGTGTGATTCGTTCTATATAACCCCTTACATAGTTAAGGGGTCCTTCGGTTTTCTTCATATTCCGATTCCGAAAAAAAAACTTTATTTCTTAAAAGGATTTAATTCTTTACCTCTCAATGACAGATTCGAGGAAGAATATACATTCTCGTGCTTTTTATATTTTATACAAGGATCAATTAGCAATTGAAAAATTGGATTATGAAATTACGAAACATAATTTTTTTTTGGATCACTACTTCCAATTGAATGAGTAAAAGGATCTATGGATGAAGAAAGCTTTTTTCTAATCGTAACTAAATCTTCAATTTTAGATTTGTTTTTTGTTTATAGATTATAGAGGGGAGATTGAAGCAAAATAGCTATTAAACGATGGCTTTGGTTTACTAGAGACATCGATATATTGTTTAGCTCGGTGGAAAGAAAATTCTTTTCCTCAGGATTCGTTCAAATAGAAATAGAGAACGAAGTAACTAGAAAGAGTGTTATAATCCTCCTCTTCTAGAGGGATCATCTAGAAAGCGAGTAGTTTAAAATGTATTCAGACAGTAAAGGCTGACATAGATGTTATGGGTCAATTTTTTTTCAGTTACGTCTTAAATCGGGGAAATTATCCATCTACCATAAAGGAGCCGAATGAAATAAAAGTTTCATGTTCGGTTTTGAATTAGAGACGTTAAAAATGATGAATCGACGTCGACTATAACCCCTAGCCTTCCAAGCTAACGATGCGGGTTCGATTCCCGCTACCCGCTTTCTCTTTTTATTATTTTTAAAATTCAATTCATAATTTCATCTTAATCTATCATTGAATTGAATACGTAATTGCCGAAATTTTCTCACATACAATCCGCTATTTATTTTTTTTTACGAACAAGAGATTCGAAGTAAAAAATACGAAAACAAATAGGAATGAAAGGCGTCCATTGTCTAATGGATAGGACATAGGTCTTCTAAACCTTTGGTATAGGTTCAAATCCTATTGGACGCAATTTTTTTCCATATATATAAATATATAATATATATTTTTTTGATTTCTATATTTCTATGTCAAGAAATATTTTTTTAATAATTTTCATTGAATCCGAGATACTTATATTTTATTTAATATATGAAATTATTTAATATTAAAATATTCTAAAATTAAAATAATATCTAATTAATCTAAAAAAAAAATCACCTTTTTTTTTCGTTTAAAATTTTGAAAAATATAAAAGATATAAGAGTGATCCATTTTTTATGCTTGTTCCTGAAGTAGA